GTGTGATAAAGCATTAATACTGATATAATCAATACTGATATAAATATATAAATGAAATATAAATAAATAAAATAATATAAAAAAAAAAGAAAAAAATAATAAAGAATAAAGAGCCTCGGGTTAATAAAAACTGAGGAGATTGACTCGGGAACGAATTTTGCCGGAAGCTCCATTGCAGAGTTCAGGCCTAACCATTAATGGAGAAGCTATGGGAACGACGAAACCTGTGACTGCATAGGATTCTATTGAAAACGAATCCTAATAATTCATTGGGTAGGATGGCGGAACGAACCAAGAAAAAATGGATTTATTCTGAGAGGTGTCATGAATTGACTGACCCTACGAATGAAAGAGTCAATATTCGCCCGCGAAACCTTTATTTATTGGATTACAATTTTTGGCGCGTTCGATAGAGGTAAAAATAAGGATTCATTATATTCTACGTTATATTCTAAAAAAAGAAGCATTTTTTATATTTTCTATATCTAATAATATACACGTCCGGCTGTATATTTTGTATATACTTCTTCCTTTGTAACAAATTAAATATGTAACAAATTAAATATCAATAAATGCCATTCATTACTTATAATTACTTATATTATTACTTATAATTACTTATATTATTATTTATTATTATTATTTATTATTATTATAAATATTTATAAATATAATTATTATAATTATACATGTGTATCTGTAATATTATTGAATCGTTTCATTCGCGAGGAGCTGGATGAGAAGAAACTCTCATGTCCGGTTCTGCAATAGAGATGGAATTAAGAAACAACCATCAACTATAACCCCAAAAGAACCAGATTTCGTAAACAACATAGAGGAAGAATGAAGGGAATATCTTGTCGAGGCAATCATATTTGTTTCGGCGGATACGCTCTTCAGGCGCTTGAACCCACTTGGATCACAGCTAGACAGATAGAAGCGGGGCGGAGAGCAATGACACGATATGCGCGTCGTGGTGGAAAAATATGGGTACGTATATTTCCCGACAAACCTGTTACAGTAAGACCTACGGAAACACGTATGGGTTCGGGAAAGGGACCCCCCGAATATTGGGTATCTGTTGTTAAACCGGGTCGAATACTTTATGAAATGGGCGGAGTATCAGAAACTATAGCCAGAGCAGCTATTGAAATAGCTGCGTGCAAAATGCCTATACGAACTCAATTTGTTATTTCACGATAGGGATGTAGAACTAAACAAAAGGGATATTGAGGATGAAAAAACAACCGCAGGTTTATTCTGGACGGACAATATTTCTTTTTTTCCTTCATCCTTTGCATTGAAATAACAGATTCAAATAAAAAATATATGATTCAACCTCAGACCCTTTTGAATGTAGCGGATAACAGCGGAGCTCGAGAATTGATGTGTATTCGAATCATAGGAGCTGGTAATCACCGATATGCTCATATTGGTGACGTTATTGTTGCTGTAATCAAAGAAGCAGTGCCAAATATGCCTCTAGAAAGATCAGAAGTCATTAGAGCTGTAATTGTACGTACATGTAAAGAACTCAAACGTGACAACGGTATGATAATACGATATGATGACAATGCAGCGGTCGTCATTGATCAAGAAGGAAATCCAAAAGGAACTCGAGTTTTTGGTGCGATCGCTCGGGAATTGAGACAGTTGAATTTTACTAAAATAGTTTCATTAGCTCCCGAGGTATTATAAATACTAGTAGATGACACTATGATATAGTAGGCTACCTGAAATAGATCAAATTAATAGATTGTGTCTCACGCATATACTTTTTAAAATTGAATAATTCAAAAAAAAAAAAACAAAGAAAAAAGAAAAAAGGAAACATGTTGATTATATCAAAATTAGGAGGCACAAAAAATTATAGTTCGTTATGGGTAGGGACACTATTGCCGATATAATAACTTCCATAAGAAATGCTGACATGAATAAAAAAGGAACGGTTCGAATAGCATCTACTAATATCACCGAAAACATTGTTAAAATACTTCTACGAGAAGGTTTTATTGAAAATGTTCGGAAACATCAGGAAAATAACAAATATTTCTTGGTTTCAACCCTGCGACATAGAAAGACTAGGAAAGGAATATATAGAACCGTTTTAAAGTGTATCAGCCGACCCGGTTTACGAATTTATTCCAACTATCAACGAATTCCTAAGATTTTAGGTGGAATGGGAATTGTAATTATTTCTACTTCTCGAGGTATAATGACAGATCGAGAAGCTCGACTAGAAAGAATTGGAGGAGAAATTTTGTGTTATATATGGTGATCCTCCTCCTCTGGTATCCTAATTTTATCTCTAACTTCCCATTTGTGAAATAGAGAGGAAAAGTGAGTTATATACCTCTTCCTTCATTAGTTGATACTTCAAGGGGGTTACCTGGAATGAAAGAACAAAAATTGATTCATGAAGGTTTAATTACTGAATCACTTCCCAACGGTATGTTCCGGGTCCGTTTAGATAATGAAGATCTAATTCTAGGTTATGCTT